TTTATTTATTTATTTATTGTAAAAAAGATTAAAAATGGTTTAAATATAAAGTTAAGAGATTTTATCTTCAATAATTACTTACATATTAAATATTTAAATTTAATATTAAATTTGTTAAATTTAAATAATCTATAATATTATCTATTGATTTAGTCTTTAAATTTTGGATTTAAATTGAATATTGTGAAAAAAAAAAAGAGAGAAATTATTAATTGTTTAATAATTATTATTAATTAGAACATAATAAAATTTTTAATAATAATAAAATATTATTATTAAATTTTAAACGTATATATATATATATTAATATATTAAATAATTTAATAAATTAAAATATAAAAATTTATAATTATAAATTTTTAAATTATTTATTTTTTCATATTAATATATATATAAAATTTTAATATAAAAAAAAAAAAAAAAAACTATATAAAAAATAATACATATAAATAATAAATATTGTAGTTTGAAAATTTATTTTAAATTTAATTTACATATAAATTTTAGTGTTATATTTACATTATTTTAATAATATTTTAATTTTAAAGTAGTAATTAATATTAAAAATTTAAGAAATTAAGATTTAGTAATATTTAAATTAATAACAAATTTTGTGCCAGCAGTTGCGGTTAAACAGAAGTTAAATTAAATTTTTTTTAGTTAATTAATTAATAATTATTTTAAATTGGGATATATAAGTATAAATATTAATTAAATAATAAATTATTAGGTGAAATTTTAATTTATTTAAATTTTATATAGTTTTATGATTTAATAAAATTTATTAAAAAACTAGGATTAGATACCCTATTATAAAAACTTAAATTTAAATACTAAAATAGTAGATAATTATTTATTGAAATTTAAATAAATTGGCGGTATTTTAGTTTATTTAGAGGAATCTGTTTAATAATTGATAGTCCACGAATAAATTTACTTAATTAAAAATTTTGTATATCGTTGTTAAAAAAATATTTTATAATAATAATAATATTTAAATTTTTAAAATTAAAATTAAATCAGATCAAGATGCAGATTATAATTAAGAATATAATGGATTACAATAAATTTATTTAAATGAATATTAAATTTGAAATAATTAATTGAAATTGGATTTAAATGTAATTTTATTTAATTTAATGAAATGATTTTAAATTAAATTATGTACATATTGCCCGTCGCTTTCATATATTATTAAATATTTTTAAATAGCATAGTATAATATATATATATATATATATATATGTATAATATAAAAAAATATATTATTATTATTATTATTAATATACATATAAATTGAAATAAGTCGTAACAAAGTAGGGGTACTGGAAAGTGTTTCTAGAAAGACAAATTAAAGCTTAAAATAAGTATTTCATTTACATTGAAAAGATATTAAAAGAATTTAATTAATTTGAGGGGGTAAATTAATAAAGTGTTAATTATTGTTAATAAAAAAATTTTTAATTTATATAAATATTAATTATTTTAATGGGGGTTAAAGTAATTGATAGAAAAAATTAAAAAATTTATAGTTAAATAGTATTGTGGGGGAATTTGAAATATTATTTAAAGTTAATTTGTTGGAAAGTAATTTTTAATTAGTGTATCTTGTGTATCAGAGTTTATTAAAAAAATATTTTATTAAAAATATTCTCGAATTTAAAAGAGAAAATTAATTATTAAAGTTATTATTGTATAAATATTTTGAATAATTAATTTGAAATTAGATGTTAATCGTTTTTAAATATATCTAGTTTTTTTAGAAAAAAATTTAATTTTAAATTTATATTTAATTAATTAAATATTTTTTTTTATTTTAATTAAAAAAATTAAATTTAATATTTTAAGGGATAAGCTTTAAATTATAATAATATAATTTAAATTATAAATATTTGAAATTAATATAATTTATATTATTAATAAATTTTAATTTGTTGTAAATAATTTTACTTAAGATAAATATAAAAAAATTTAATTAAAGATTTATAAAATTTATAAAAAAATAAATTTTAATAAAATTAATTTAGATATAATGATAAAATTAGTATATAAATTATAAAGTTATAAATTAAATTAATTTATGTGAATTATTTTTTAGGAATTCGGCAAAAATTTATATTCACTTGTTTATCAAAAACATGTCTTTTTGAAATAATTTAAAGTCTAATCTGCCCACTGATGAATTATTAAAGGGCTGCAGTAATTTGACTGTACAAAGGTAGCATAATCATTAGTCATTTAATTGATGACTTGTATGAAAGATTGGATGAAATATAAACTGTCTTAAGAATATTTTATAGAAATTAATTTTTTAATTAAAAAGTTAAAATAAGTAAAAAAGACGAGAAGACCCTATAGAGTTTTATTATTTAAGTAATTTTAGTTATTTATGAATTTTAAAATTAAAATTTATTAAATAATTTTATTGGGGTGATAAAAAAATTTAATGAACTTTTTTTAATTTATTTACATAAATAAATGAATTATTGATCTATTATTAATGATTAAAAGAAAAAATTACCTTAGGGATAACAGCGTAATTTTTTTTTTAGTTCACATAAAAAAAAGAGTTTGCGACCTCGATGTTGGATTAAGATAAAATTTAAATGTAGAAGTTTAAAGTTTTTGATCTGTTCGATCATTAAAATCTTACATGATCTGAGTTCAAACCGGTGTAAGCCAGGTTGGTTTCTATCTTTTTAAATATAGAATATTTTAGTACGAAAGGATTAAATATTTAAATTAAATTTATATGATATGAATTTAATTAATTATATATATATATATATAAGTTAAATGTTAAATTTAAAATTATTTATAATATATATATATATATATATATATATATATATATATATTTATATATAATTGATTATGATATATAGAGTAGTAGTTTATTAAACTATTTTGACAGAAAAATGTGATGGTTTTAGAAGTCATTAATATATAATAATAATAATAATAATTATATAAGTAGTAATATTAATGAATGATTTAATTATAATTTTTTTAGGTTTAATTATTTTAATTATAGGGGTTTTTATTGGGGTAGCTTTTTTAACTTTATTGGAGCGTAAAGTTTTAGGTTATATTCAAGTTCGTAAGGGTCCTAATAAATTAGGTATTGTAGGTATTATACAGCCTTTTTCAGATGCTATTAAATTATTTATAAAGGAAATTATATATCTTAGTTATTCTAATTATATTGTTTATTATTTTTCTCCAGTAATTTCACTTATTTTATCTTTATTGATTTGAATAGTAATTCCTTATTATTTTAATATATTAAGATTTAATTTAGGAATTTTATTTATTATTAGATGTTTGAGAATGGGAGTTTATGGAATTATAATAGCTGGTTGGTCATCTAATTCTAATTATTCTTTATTAGGTAGTTTACGTTCAGTTGCTCAAACTATTTCTTATGAAGTTAGATTAGTGATAATTTTATTATCTAGAATTTTAATAGTAATAGATTTTAATTTAATATATTTTTTTTTTTATCAGTTAAATATTTGATTTTTAATTTTAATATTTCCTTTAAGTTTATGTTGAATTAGATCAATATTAGCAGAGACTAATCGAACTCCTTTTGATTTTGCTGAGGGGGAAAGAGAGTTAGTTTCAGGATTTAATGTAGAGTATAGTGGGGGAGGTTTTGCATTGATTTTTTTATCTGAATATTCAAGAATTTTATTTATGAGATTAATATTTGTTTTAATTTATATGGGAGGTTATGAATTAACTTTATTTTTTTATTTAAAATTATTATTTATTTCTTTTTTATTTATTTGAATTCGGGGAACTCTACCTCGATATCGTTATGATAAATTAATATATTTAGCATGAAAAAGTTATTTACCTGTTTCTTTAAATTTATTATTATTTTTTTTAGGTTTAAAAATTTTTATATTATAATAATTGTATAATTTTTTTTAGTATAAATTAATAGAATAATTATAATATTCTTTTTTAGGTTTTCAAAACAAATGCTTAAAGTACAAACTCATTAATTAATTAATTATAATTAATTAAAATTGAAAATTATATTGTCTCAATATTTTCTGATAAAAGGATTAAAAATAAAATATGAAAAATATAGTAAGGTTAATATTTGACCAGTAATAATATAAGGGTTTTCTACTGGTCGAGCTCCAATTCAAGTTAAAAGTATAATTGTTATAATAAAAAATCAGAATATTATTTGATTAATAGGGTAGAATTGGATTCCTTGAATTTTTTTATTGTAAGAAAATGGTAAAATAATTAAAATTAAAATTGATATAATTAATGCAATAACACCACCTAGTTTATTAGGAATTGATCGAAGAATTGCATAAGCAAATAAAAAATATCATTCTGGTTGAATATGAGGAGGTGTAATTAAAGGATTTGCAGGAATAAAATTATCAGGGTCTCTTAAAAGATAAGGATTTGTTAAAGATAAAAAAATTAATATAAATGATAAAATAATTATACCTAAAATATCTTTAAAGGTAAAAAATGGATGACATGGAATTTTATCATAATTTCTATTTAATCCTAAAGGATTGTTAGATCCTTTTTGATGTAGGAATAATAAGTGAATAAAAGTTATTATTAAAATAATAAATGGAAATAAAAAATGGAAGGTATAAAATCGAGTTAAAGTAGCATTATTTACTGCAAATCCTCCTCAAATTCAATTTACTAGTATTTTTCCTAAATAAGGAATTGCAGATAATAAATTTGTAATAACAGTTGCTCCTCAAAATGATATTTGACCTCATGGTAATACATATCCTATAAATGCAGTAGCTATAAGTAAAAATAAGATAATTATTCCAATTATACAAGTATATTTTAGATTAAATGATTCATAATAAATATTTCGTCCAATATGTATATAAATGCAAATAAAAAAAAATGATGCTCTATTAGTATGAAGTGTTCGAATTAATCATCCATAATTTACATTTCGACAAATATAATTTACTCTATAAAATGCTATTTCAATATTAGCAATATAATATATTGTTAGAAATAAACCTGTTAAAATTTGGATAATTAAACATAATCTTAATAATGATCCAAAGTTTCATCAATAAGAGATATTTGAAGGAAGAGGTATATCAATAAAAGAATTATTTAAAATTTTGTAAATAATATTATTTTTTCGAATTGGGGAAAATTTATTGTTTATCATTTGATATATATATATATATATATATATATATATATATATATATTATAATGTTGATCGTAGAGGTCCATAGAAAATATTTGTAATTTTAACTATTGCAATTAATGTAATAAATAAATAAATTATTAATATTAATATAATATAAAATGTGTGATTATTGTAAATTTTATTTAAATTAATGATATTAAGATTAATATTAATGAATAAATTTTTTATTCTAAATAGATTATTTATATCTGAATTAAATGAAAAATTTATTATAAAAATTTTATTAATTTTAAAATATAAAATATAAAAAATAAATAATAATGAAAAGATAAATAATATTTTTAAATTTATAAAAGGATTAAAAAGTTCATTAGAAGTAATTCTTGAAATATAAATAAAAATAATTAATAGTCCTCCTAAATAAATTAAAAATAAAATATATAAAAATCAATAAGTTTTAGTAATTATTCCTAATAATAAACATATTAAAATAGTTTGAGTTAGAATTATGAATCCTATAGATAAAGGATTATTAAAAAAAAATATAATAAAGGATAAGGATAAAATAAAAGTTGATAGAATAATTTTTATCATATCAAAGATCAAAGAATAGTTTAATAAAAATAATAATTTTGGAGATTATAGATAAAGAAATTCTTTTTTTTTGAAGTTTATAAAGTAAATATTCTTAATTTTGATTTACAAGACCAAAGTTTTTTTTAAACTATATAAACTAAAATAATGATAATTTTTATATTAATAATTCCTATATTTATATTTATTATAGGTAGATTAATTTTTGTTTTTAAATATAAACATTTACTAATTATTTTATTAAGTTTAGAGTTTATTATTCTTAGAATTTTTTTTTTTTTATTTATTTTTTTAAGATTTATTGATTATGAATTATATATATTAATAGTGTTTTTAGTATTTTCAGTTTGTGAGGGAGCTTTAGGATTATCAATTTTAGTTTCTATAATTCGTACTTATGGTAGAGATTATTTTCAAAGTTTTAATTTATTATAAAATTTAATGATAAAATTTTTAATAATAATAATTTTTATAATTCCTTGTTGTTTTTTAGTTAATATGTTTTGATTGGTTCAAACAATAATATTTTTATTAATATTTTTATTTATGAATATGACTTTAATATTAAATGTATTTAATAATATTAGATATATAATTTCTTGTGATATTTTATCTTATGGTTTAATTTTGTTAAGAATTTGAATTTGTACTCTTATAATTATGGCCAGAGAAAATTTATATAAAATAAATTTTTATTTTAATTTTTTTATATTAAATATTATTTTTTTATTAATTATATTATTTATAACTTTTAGAGTTATAAATATATTTATATTTTATTTATTTTTTGAGGGGAGATTAATTCCAACTTTGATTTTAATTATTGGATGAGGTTATCAACCTGAGCGTATTATAGCCGGTATATATTTATTATTTTATACATTATTTGTTTCTTTACCTTTATTAATGGGTATTTTATATATTTTTAATAGAATAGGGGGTATAATAATTTATTATTTAAAATTTTTAAATTTTGATAACTATATTTTATATTTTTCAATAATTATAGCTTTTTTAGTAAAAATACCTATATATTTTGTTCATTTGTGGCTTCCGAAGGCTCATGTTGAAGCTCCTGTTTCAGGTTCAATAATTTTAGCTGGTATTATATTAAAATTAGGTGGGTATGGATTATTTCGTTTATTAATTTGTATTCAAAAATTAAATTTAAAATTAAATTATGTTGTAATTATTGTTAGTTTATTAGGTGGGTTTTATATTAGTTTAAAATGTTTTTGTCAAACAGATATTAAATCTTTAATTGCTTATTCTTCTGTAGTTCATATAAGATTAGTAATTAATGGTATTATAATTATAAATTATTGAGGATTTTTTGGTTCTTATATTATAATAATTGGGCATGGGTTATGTTCTTCAGGAATATTTTGTTTAGTAAATATTTATTATGAGCGTTTATATAGTCGAAGATTGTATATTAATAAGGGAATAATAAATATTATACCTTCATTAAGTTTATGATGATTTATATTAATTTCATCAAATATAGCAGTTCCTCCTAGATTAAATTTAATAGGAGAAATTAGTTTAATTAGAAGAATAATAAGTTGATCTTGATTATCTATAATTATATTAATTTTAATTTCTTTTTTTAGAGCAGGTTATAGATTATATTTATATTCATATACTCAACATGGGAAATTATATTCTGGATTTTATAGATATTATACTGGGGTTTCTCGAGAATATTTAATATTAATATTACATTGATTTCCTTTAAATATTTTAATTTTAATAATTGATTATAGAATAATTTGATTTTATTTAAATAATTTAAATAAAAATATTGATTTGTGGTATCAAAAATATGATTATATATATATATCATTTTAAATTATAAATAGTAATAAATATTCAATTTGTTTTGTTTTTTTTTTTTTATTTTTGTTAATAGGAATATTAAGTTTTATATTTTTAATATATTTTATTATAATAAATAAAGTAGTTTTTTTAGAATGGGAAATTATTTCTTTTAATGGTTTAAGAGTAGTTATATCAATTTTATTTGATTGAATATCTTTATTATTTATAATATTTGTTTTTTTAATTTCTTCAGTAGTTATTTATTATAGACATAGATATATATTATCTGAATTAAATTTAAGACGATTTATTATTTTAGTTTTATTATTTGTTATTTCGATAATATTAATAATTATTAGTCCTAATATTATTAGAATTTTATTAGGTTGGGATGGTTTAGGATTAATTTCTTATTTATTAGTAATTTATTATCAAAATTATAAAAGATATAATGCTGGAATATTAACAGTTTTAAGAAATCGAATTGGTGATGTAATAATTTTAATAGTTATTTCTTGGATAATAAATTATGGAAGATGAAATTATATTTTTTATTTAGAGCTAATAAATAATGATATGGAGATAAAAATAATTAGAGTTATAATTATTTTAGCAGCTATAACTAAAAGAGCTCAAATTCCTTTTAGATCTTGACTTCCAGCTGCTATAGCAGCTCCAACTCCTGTATCGGCTTTAGTTCATTCATCTACTTTAGTAACTGCAGGAGTATATTTATTAATTCGTTTTAATTTATTGTTAGGGAATACTTTAATATTAAAAATATTATTATTATTATCTGGTTTAACAATATTTATAGCTGGAATTAGAGCTAATTATGAATTTGATTTAAAAAAAATTATTGCTTTATCAACTTTAAGTCAATTAGGATTAATAATAAGAATTTTAAGTATAGGTTTATCAGAGTTAGCTTTTTTTCATTTATTAACTCATGCTATATTTAAAGCTTTATTATTTATATGTGCGGGAATTATTATTCATATAATAGGGAATATACAAGATATTCGGTTTATAGGGGGTTTAAGATCTTATATTCCTTTAACTTTTTTATGTTTTAGAATTTCAAATATAGCTTTATGTGGTATTCCTTTTTTAGCCGGATTTTATTCTAAGGATTTAATTTTAGATTTAGTTAGTTTTAGAAATTTAAATTTAATAGTTTTTATATTGTATTATATTTCAACAGGTTTAACTATATTTTATACTATTCGTTTAATTATATATTTAATATTGGGGGATATTAATTTAATTAGAATTTATTGTTTATATGAAGAGGATTATATTATATTAAAGAGAATATTTATTTTATTATTTATAAGAGTAATTAGAGGAGGTATATTAAGATGATTAATTTTTAATTATCCTTATATAATTTATTTACCTTTTAATTTAAAAATAATAGTAATTTATGTAAGAATTATGGGTTTATTTATAGGTTATTTAGTGAGTAATATAAACATTTATTCTATAAATAAGTTTATATTAACTTATGGTTTAAGAAATTTTTTAAGTTTAATATGATTTATACCTATATTATTTACTTATGGAATTAGATATTTTTTTTTAAATTTTAGTCAAAATTTATTTAAAAATATTGATATAGGTTGAAGAGAAATTTATAGAGGAAAGGGTTTTATAAAGATTGTAAAAAAATATTCAAGTATTTATATTTTTTTACAAATAAATAGATTAATAATTTATTTATTTAGATTTATTATATGGATAATTATAAGAATATTATTTTTATTTTTAATTTAAAAATTTAAATAGCTTATATTAGAGCATAATATTGAAGTTATTAAGGAAATATTTATTTATTTTTAAATAAATTAATAATATTTATTATTATTAAATTTATAAAAAAAAAATTTTTATTTTTACAATGAAAATGTAATGTTTTTTTAAACTATATAAATATTTATGTAGAAATATTAATGGAATTTAACCACTAAAAATTAAGTTAGCAGCTTAATTTTAAAATTTATATTTCTTTAATAGGAATAATTTAATTCAATTTTGTCATTAACAGTGACATACCTCTTTTTGGTTTCAATTAATATTAGTTTAAATAAGGAGTATAAATTAACTCATTTTTTAAGTCGAAATTAAATGCATATTTGCTTCTTATTTAAGATAAATTAAAATTATTAATATTTTTTGAATGCAAATCAAATGTTTTAAGTAAACTATAATCCTATTAATTAGTTCAATTTAATATATTTTGATTTCATTCATGGTATAATCCTATTAATAAAATAAGTAAAAAAAAAATTCTAATTTTAGTTCATAATATAAAATTTACTATTTTAAATAGGGGAATAATTGGAAAAATTAATGCAATTTCAACATCAAAAATTAAAAAAATAATTGTAATTAGAAAAAAATGAAGGGAAAAAGGAATTCGTGCAGAAGATTTTGGGTCAAATCCACATTCAAATGGAGATGATTTTTCACGATCTATTATTGATTTTTTTGATAAGATAATAGATAATAATATTATAGTATTAATAATAATTGTAATTAATAAACAAATTCTTAATAAAAGAGTTATTATTTATATTAAATAATATTAATCTTTTTGATTGGAAGTCAAATATACTAAATATATTATATAAATGATTAATTTCCTCATCAATAAATAGAAATGTAAAGGAGTAATCATACAATATCTACAAAATGTCAATATCAAGCTGCTGCTTCAAATCCAAAGTGGTGATTTTTTGAAAAGTGATTATTTAAATGTCGTATTAAACAAAAGAATAAAAAGAGAGTACCAATAATTACGTGAATTCCATGGAATCCTGTTGCTATGAAAAAAGTAGATCCATAAATTCTATCTGCAATGGAAAAAGGTGCTTCAAAATATTCATATGTTTGAAGAATTGTAAAGTAAATTCCTAAAATAATTGTAATAAATAAGCTTTGAGTTATTTGAGTGGTATTATTTTCTATAAGGGCATGATGAGTTCAAGTAACAGAAATACCTGATCTAATTAAAATGATAGTGTTTAATAAAGGAATTTGAAAAGGATTGAATGGTGTAATTCTTAAAGGAGGTCATATAGATCCAATTTCAATATTAGGGGATAATCTTCTATGGAAAAATGCTCAAAAAAAAGATAAAAAAAAAAATATTTCGGAAATAATGAATAAAATTATACCTCATCGAAGTCCTTTTATTACTGAAATAGTATGTTTACCTTGGAATGTTCTTTCTCGACATACATCTCGTCATCCTTGATATATAGTTAAAATAATAATTAAGTATCCTATAAATAGTAAATTGATATTAGAGTTATGAAATCATTTGATTATTCCTGTAACTATTGTTATAATACCTATAGCTCTTATTAGTGGTCAAGGTCTAAAGTCGACTAAATGATAGGGATGATTATAATTTATTTTCATTTGTGTAATTACTTAGTTAACTTCTCTAGAATATAAAGTTCTTAAGATAGCAATAACGTATGATTGAATAATTGTTACTGCTGATTCTAAAATTAATAATAAAATTTGGAATAAGATTATAAGTGAAATTAAGTAATAATTTATATTTGATCTAGTTCTTCTTAATAAAGTTAATAATAAATGTCCGGCAATTATATTAGCTGTCAATCGAATAGATAATGTTCTTGGTCGAATAATATTTCTAATTGTTTCAATTAATACTATAAATGGTATTAAAATTATTGGTGTTCCTTGTGGAATTATATGAATAAATATATGATTATAATTATTAATTCATCCGTAAATTATAAATCTTAATCATAATGGGAGAGAAATAGATAATGAGAGAGTAAGATGTCTAGTTCTAGTAAAAATATAAGGAAATAATCCTAAAAAATTATTAAATATAATAAAATAAAATATTGAAGTAAAGATAAGTGTTGATCCTTTGAAATAATTATTTTTTAATAAAGTTTTAAATTCATTATGAAGTTTAATTAAAATTTGATTTCATAAATATATATAACGATTAGGAAGTAACCAAAAGGAATATGGAATAAATAAAAATCCTAATAAAGTTCTTAATCAATTTAATGATAAATTAAATTGATTGGTAGAAGGGTCAAAAATTGAAAAAAGATTACTTATCATTTTCAGTAAAAATTATTTTTTTTTGTTTTATTTTTAAAATTTTTATTAAGTAAATTAATATTAAAAATATAATAATTTATAATATTGAAAGTTATATAAATTAATAAAAATAGTAAAAAAGATAATAATCAGTTAATAGGTATTATTTGTGGAATAAAAGAATATTATATTAAAAATAATAATTTAAATTTGACATATTTATGTTATAAATTTAACTAACTCTTTCAATAGAAGTAATCGTTAATTTACTATTAATTGGTTTAAGAGACCATTACTTACTTTCAGTCATCTAATGAAGAGTAATTATTAATTCAATTAATAAAATTAATAATAGAAATTCTTTCAATTATAATTGGTATAAAACTATGATTTGTTCCACAAATTTCTGAACATTGACCATAAAAAATTCCAGGTCGGTTAATAAAAAAATTAGTTTGATTTAATCGACCTGGATTAGCATCAATTTTTACTCCTAAAGATGGAATAGTTCATGAATGAATTACATCTGTAGCAGTAACTATAATACGAATTTGATTATTTATAGGGAGAATAATTCGATTATCAACATCTAAAAGTCGAAAATTATTAAGTTTTATATTATTAGGTTGAATTATATATGAATCAAATTCAATATTAGAAAAGTCTGAGTATTGATATCTTCAATATCATTGATGGCCAATTGATTTTAAAGTGATAAGAGGATTATTTAATTCATCTAATAGATATAGAAGTCGTAAAAAAGGTAAAGCAATAAAAATTAATGTAATAGTTGGTAAAATAGTTCAAATTAATTCAATTATTTGTCTTTCTAATAAAAATCGATTAGTAAATTTATTAAATAAAAGATTTATTATTAAATAACTAATTAAAATTGTAATTATAATTAAGATAATTAAAGTATGATCATGAAAAAAAATGATTTGTTCTATTAATGGGGATGCTCTATTTTGAAGATTTAAATTTGATCATGTTGCTATTTCTAAAAAAAGGATAACCTTTATAAATGGGATTTAAATCCATTACATATAATCTGCCATAATAGATATTATAAATTTCTTAAAATGGGCAATTCATTGTAGGAATGTTCAGTGGGGGGTAAATTTTGATATCATTCAATTGATGAAGATAAATTAAGAGAAAATAGAGCAATTCGTTGGTTAATTATAGATTCTCAAATAATAATTAATATAAGTATTATAGCTAATAAAGAAATATATGATCCTAAAGAAGAGATAATATTTCATGAAAGAAATGAGTCTGGGTAATCAGAATATCGACGAGGTATTCCAGCTAATCCTAAAAAGTGTTGAGGAAAGAAAGTTAAATTTACACCAATAAATATAATATAAAATTGAATTTTTAATAAAAAGGGATTTAATGTTATTCCGGTAAATAAAGGATATCAGTGAATAAATCCTCCTATAATAGCAAATACGGCTCCTATAGATAATACATAATGAAAGTGAGCTACTACATAATAAGTATCGTGAAGAGTAATATCAATTGATGAGTTAGATAAAATTACACCAGTTAATCCTCCTACAGTAAATAAAAATACAAATCCTAATCTTCATAAAATAGAAGGAGAGTAATTTATTTGAGTTCCATGAAGAGTTGCTAATCAACTAAAAATTTTAATTCCAGTAGGAACGGCAATAATTATAGTTGCTGAAGTAAAATAAGCTCGTGTGTCAATATCTATTCCTACTGTAAATATATGATGAGCTCATACAATAAATCCTAAAAGTCCAATTGCTAATATTGCATAAATTATTCCTAAACATCCAAATGTTTCTTTTTTTCCTCTTTCTTGTGAAATAATATGGGAAATTATACCAAATCCTGGTAAAATTAAAATATAAACTTCAGGATGGCCAAAAAATCAAAATAAATGTTGATATAAAATTGGATCTCCTCCTCCCGCAGGATCAAAAAATGATGTATTAAGATTTCGATCTGTTAATAATATTGTAATAGCTCCAGCAAGAACAGGTAAAGAAAGTAAAAGTAAAAATGCAGTAATTCCTACAGCTCAAATAAATAAAGTTATTTGATCAAATGATAAATTATTTAATTTTATATTAATAATTGTAGTGATAAAGTTAATTGCTCCTAAAATTGAAGAAATTCCTGCTAAATGAAGGGAGAAAATGGTTAAATCTACTGATCTTCCTCTATGAGCAATATTGGATGAAAGTGGGGGATAAACTGTTCATCCAGTTCCAGTTCCATTTTCTACAATTCTTCTTGAAATTAAAAGTATTAATGAGGGGGGTAGTAGTCAAAATCTTATATTATTTATTCGTGGAAAGGCTATATCTGGAGCTCCTAATATTAAGGGTACTAATCAATTTCCAAATCCTCCAATTATAATTGGTATAACTATGAAAAAAATTATAATAAATGCGTGGGTTGTTACAATAGTATTATAAATTTGATCATTTCCAATTAAAGATCTGGGATTTCTTAATTCTACACGAATTAATAATCTTAGAGAAGTTCCAATTATTCCAGCTCAAATTCCAAAAATAAAATATAAAGTTCCAATATCTTTATGATTTGTAGAATAAAGTCATTTTCGCTAATAAATAAAATGGCTGAGTTAAAGCGATAAATTGTAAATTTATTTATAAGATTTATATCTTTTTTATTATACATATATATTAAATTAATTTATTTAATTTTAATAGGCCTTATATTCAATAATATGATATAAAATTGCAAATTTTAAGGAGTAAATAATAAAATTTATACTAAGGCTTAAAGAATAATTAATTAATTTCTTTATATATAATTTTGAAGATTATTAGTTTATATTAACTTAAAACCTTATATTAATAAAAAGAAAAAGTTCTAATAATTATTCCAAAAATAGAAAAAAAAGATATTATATTAATAAATATAAAATTTTTATTTTTTCTTAATATTTTAAATCATTTTATTTTAAAATAATTAAATATGAAAGAGGAATAAGTAATTCGAATATAATAAAATAAAATAATTAATCTTATTATAATTTTAATGAAAATTATAAAGTAAGATTGATTATTAATTATAGAATTAATGATAATTCACTTAGGAAAAAATCCAATAAAAGGTGGTAATCCACCAAGGGAAAGAAAATTAATTATTAAGCTAATTTTAATTATTGATTTTATATTATTAATAAATAGTTGATTAATAAAAAATATGTTTATTATATTAAATATAAAAAAAATAATTCTAATTATAAAAGAGTAAATAAATAAATAAAAAATTCATAAATTTTCTCTAATTATTAAAGCTGATAATATTCAACCTAAATTATTAATTGAAGAAAAAGCTATTAATTTTCGTAGGGAGGTTTGGTTTATTCCTCCAATAGCTCCAATAATTACATTTATAATAATTATAATAAAAATAAAATTTATATTTATATAATATGATAAAATAATTATGGGGGTAATTTTTTGTCAAGTTATTAAAATAAAATTATTAAATCATGATAATCCTTCTATAATATTAGGAAATCAAAAATGACATGGACTTGATCCTATTTTTATTAATATTGAAGAATTGATTATAATTGATAAAAAAAGGTTTATTTCAAAATTTTTAAAAGGAATTATTTTAAAAATAATAGAAGTAAGAAAATTAATAGAAGCAATTGATTGTGTTAAAAAATATTTTAATGATGCTTCAGATGAAAGTAAATTATTAGAATTAGAAATTAGGGGGATAAATCTTAATAGATTAATTTCTAATCCAATTCAACATCCTAATCAAGAATTTGAGGAAATTGAAATTAATGTTCTGAAGATTAGAATAAAGAAAAAAAATATTTTGGGGGAGTTAAATGAAAAATAAATTTAAAATAAAATTATTATTGAAAATTAAAATTCAAATTATAAATTAATTATATTTTAGTGTATGAAGCACAATAATTTTTGATGTAATTAGGTATAGTTTAATTCTATAAAATATAATAAAGGTAAAAATTACTTAATTTATCCTATCAGAATAATCCTTTTATCAGGCACTTTACTGTTATTATTTTAAAAAAAAGAGTTATCTTTATATTTGAAGTATGAATCCAAAAGCTTTATTTAGCTTATTTTTAA